TTTTAATTATTTATATAAAATTTATTAAATATGGTTTAATAAAAATTAAAAGTAAAATTATATTAAACTAAAATTTATTAAAAACAAATTAAATTTATATATTTAATATGTATATATATATATATTAAATATTTAAATTATAAAAATTATATTAATTAATTTATTTTTTAATATTTAAAATAAATATATATATATATTAAATTTTTGCTTAATTAAAATATAATTTTTATAATATATTTTAATTTAATTTGAATTATAATTGATTTATAATTTATATTAATTTTTATAATAATATTATGAAAAAAAATAAGAGAAAATAATAAAAATTTATTAATGTTTATTAAATATATAATATAAAAAAAAAAAAAAAAAAAATCTATGTAAAAAATAAAGTAAATAGATAAATTTTTTATATTTTGGAATAATTTATTATAAATTTATTTTACATGTAAATTTTAGTATAAAATTTTAATTATTTAAAAAATAATTAATTTAAAGTAAACAGTAATTAAAATTAAAAATTTAAGAAATTAAGATTTAGTAATATTTAAATTAATAACCAATTTTGTGCCAGCAGTTGCGGTTAAACAAAAATTAAATTAAATTATTTCAGTATATAATAAATAATTAAATATTAAATTAAATATTAAATTATTAAGTAAAATTTTAATTAAATTAAAATTTATTTAAAAATTATGATTTAACAAATTTTATTATAAACTAGGATTAGATACCCTATTATTAAAAATTTAATTTAAAATACTAAAATAGTAAATAATATATTATTGAAACTTAAATAATATGGCGGTATTTTAGTTCATTTAGAGGAATCTGTCTAATAATTGATAATCCACGAATAAATTTACTTAATTTTTAATTTTGTATATCATTGTTAAAAAAATATTTTGAAATAAAAATAATATTTTAAAATTTAAAATAAAAATTAATTCAGATCAAGATGCAGATTATAATTAAGTTTAAGATGGGTTACAAAAAAGTTATTTAAACGAAAATGAATTTTGTAATAGATATTTGAAGGTGGATTTAAATGTAATTTTAATTAATTTATTAAAATGATTTAAAATTAAAATATGTACATATTGCCCGTCACTTTCATTTAAAAATTGAAATAAGTCGTAACAAAGTAGAGGTACTGGAAAGTGTTTCTAGAATGAACAAATTAGAGCTTGTTAAGTATTTCATTTACATTGAAAAGAAATTAAAATAATTAATTAATTTGAGGGGGAAAATTAATAAAATATAAATAATAAAAAAATTTTTAATATTGGGGGATATTAGAGTATTTTTTTAAAAAAAAATAAATTATTTTATAGTTAATTAGTATTGAAAAAGAAATTTGAAATAAGTGAAAAAGAAAATAATTAAAAAGTAGTTTTAATTTAATGTATCTTGTGTATCAGAGTTTATTAAAAAATATTTTTTTTATTAAATAAATCTCGAATTTGAAAGAGCTAATTAATTAAAAAAGTTAATGTAGAAAAATTATTTTATATAATTAATTAGAAATGAAATGTTAGTCGTTTTTAAATATATCTAGTTATTTTAGAAAAAAATTTAATTTAAAATTTAAAAAATTTTATTATTAATTATAATTAATAATAAAATATTTAAAATTAAATATATTAAGGGATAAGCTTTAATATAAAAATTTATAATAATTAAGATAAATATAAAAATTTTAAAATTTATATTGTTTAAAAATTATAATTTATTATAAAAAATTTTATAAATAATAAAATTTAATAAAAAAAATTTAATTTTATATAAAATAATAATTTTAAATAAAAAAAAATTAAAAATAATGATAAAATTAGTATAATAATATGATAATAAAATTTAATTATAGTAAAATTAAATTAAAGGAATTCGGCAAAAATTTATATTCACTTGTTTATCAAAAACATGTCTTTTAGAAAATAATTTAAAGTCTAATCTGCCCACTGATAGGTATATTAAAGGGCTGCAGTATAATGACTGTACAAAGGTAGCATAATCAATAGTCTTTTAATTGAAGACTTGTATGAAAGATTTGATGAAATATAATCTGTCTCTAATTTATAAATAGAATTTATTTTTTTAGTTAAAAAGCTAAGATGAATTTAAAAGACGAGAAGACCCTATAGAGTTTTATATTAATATATTTAAGATTATGTATATAAATAAAAATTAAAAATAAAAATAATATTTTATTGGGGTGATAAAAAAATTAATTTAACTTTTTTTTTAAGTATTAACATGAATAAGTGAATATTTGATCCATTAATTATGATTAAAAGAAAAAATTACCTTAGGGATAACAGCGTAATATTTTTTTTTAGTACAAATAAGAAAAAAAGTTTGCGACCTCGATGTTGGATTAAGATAAAATTTAAATGCAAAAGTTTAAAATTTTGATCTGTTCGATCATTAAAATCTTACATGATCTGAGTTCAAACCGGCGTGAGCCAGGTTGGTTTCTATCTTTAGAATAATAAAATATTTTAGTACGAAAGGATTAAATATTTTTAATAATTAAAATTTTATGAATATTATTAATTAATTAATTAAACTATTTTGACAGAAAAATGTGGTGATTTTAGAAGTCATAAATATATAATTAAATTATATAAATAGTATATGATAATGCAGGATTTATATAATGTTTTTATTGGTATTTTAATTTTATTAATTGGAGTTTTAATTGGAGTTGCTTTTTTAACATTATTAGAGCGGAGGGTTTTAGGTTATATTCAAATTCGTAAAGGTCCCAATAAAATAGGAATGATGGGAGTATTGCAGCCATTTTGTGATGCTATTAAATTATTTTCTAAGGAACAAGTTTATTTAAATTATTCAAATTATTTTTCTTTTTATTTTTCACCTATTATAAGATTTATATTGTCTTTAATAATTTGAATATTAATTCCTTATTTAGTTAATATAGTGATATTTAATTTAGGGTTATTATTTTTTTTATGTTGTACAAGAATTGGGGTGTATACTTTATTAATTGCTGGATGATCTTCTAATAGAAATTATTCTTTATTAGGGGGTTTACGGGGGGTAGCTCAAACAATTTCTTATGAAGTAAGATTATCTTTAATTTTAATATCTAGAATTATTTTAATTATAGATTTTAATATAGTTAAGTTTAGAGAATACCAATATCTAGTTTGATTAATATTAATAATGATTCCTTTAAGAATATGTTTTTTATCTTCATTAATAGCTGAAACTAATCGTACTCCTTTTGATTTCGCTGAAGGAGAAAGAGAGTTAGTTTCAGGGTTTAATGTTGAATACAGAAGAGGGGGGTTTGCTTTAATTTTTTTGGCTGAATATTCTAGTATTTTATTTATGAGATTATTATTTGTAATTATTTATATAGGGGGGTATGATTTAAATTTAATATTTTATTTAAAGTTAGTATTTTTATCTTTTTTTTTTATTTGAGTTCGAGGGACATTACCTCGGTATCGTTATGATAAATTAATATACTTATGTTGAAAAAGATATTTGCCTTTATCTTTAAATTATTTATTATTTTTTATAGGTATAAAAATAATTTTAATATATAAAATAAATTTAGTATAATTTAATATAAATTAATAGAATAAATATTCTTTCTTGAGTTTTCAAAACAAATGCTTAAACAAGCTCATTAATTATATTATAAGTTAAAAATTAATTTATCCCAGAATTTATTTAAAATTGGGTTAATAATAAAATAAGAAAAGTAAATTAATGTTAAGATTTGTCCAGTAATAATGTAAGGGATTTCAACGGATCGTGCTCCAATTCAAGTTAATAGGATAATTGTAATAATTAATAATCAAAATAAAATTTGATTTAGGGGATAAAATTGAATACCTTGAATTTTTTTATTAAAAGTGAAAGGTAAAATAATTAGAATTAAAATAGATATTACTAAAGCAATTACACCTCCTAATTTGTTAGGGATGGAGCGGAGAATAGCGTAAGCAAATAAAAAATATCATTCTGGTTGAATATGAATGGGGGTAACCAATGGATTAGCGGGGATAAAATTATCTGGGTCTCCTAATAAATAAGGATTAATAAGAGATAAAAAAGTTAAAATTGAAATTAAAATAATAAAACCAATTAAATCTTTAAATGTAAAAAATGGGTGGAAAGGAATTTTATCTAAATTACTATTAATACCTAATGGATTGTTAGATCCTGTTTGATGTAAAAATAATAAATGAATTATAGTTAATATAAGAATAATAAATGGGAATAAAAAATGAAAAGTGTAAAATCGAGTTAATGTTGCATTATCAATTGCAAATCCTCCTCAAATTCAATTTACAAGTATAGTTCCTAAGTAAGGGATTGCTGATAAAAGGTTAGTAATTACTGTAGCCCCCCAGAAAGATATTTGTCCTCACGGGAGAACATAGCCTATGAAGGCTGTAGCTATTAATAAAAATAAAATAATTACTCCAATTATTCAAGTAAGTTTAAAATTAAAAGATTCATAATAAATTCCTCGCCCAATATGAAAGTAAATACAAATAAAAAAGAAAGATGCTCCATTAGCATGAAGAGTTCGAATTAATCAGCCATAATTAACATTTCGGCAAATATAATTTACACTAAAAAAGGCTAAATCAACATTAGCTGTATAATATATAGTTAAAAATAATCCAGTTAAAATTTGAATTATTAAACATAAAGCTAATAAAGATCCAAAATTTCATCAAGATGAAATATTAGAAGGTGTTGGAAGATCAATTAAAGATCTATTAATAATTTTAATTATTGGGTGAATCTTACGAATAGGTTTATATAAATTTATCATTTGTTATTAGTTGTTAAAAGATCGTAATGGCCCAAAAAAAATATTAGTAATTTTTACAATAGCAATTAAAGTAATAAATAAATAAATAATTAATATTATTATTATTAAATAATTTTGTTTATTATATAATTTAGATAAATTAAAGTTATACTCATTATTAAAAAATAAAATTAAATTAAAAAAATTAATTATTTCATCATTAAAAGAAAAATTTATTCAAATTAAGTTATTTTTTAATAAAATTCTAAAAATTATAATAATTAATATATATATAAATGAAAATTTACTAATAAGATGAATTTTAAATAATTCATTTGAAGCTACTCTAGATACGTAAATAAATAATACTAGTAATCCCCCTAAGAAGATTAAAAAAAGGATATAAGAAAATCAATAGGTATTAATTAATATCCCTGAAATTAAACAAGTAAGAAGGGTTTGAATTAAAATTAATAATCCTATTGCAAGGGGGTGATTAATAAAATATAAGAAAATTGAGATAGAAATTAAAGATATGGATAATAATATTTTTATAATATCAAAGAATAGTTTATAAAAAATAATAATTTTGGAGATTATAGATAAAGAAAATCTTTTTCTTTGAAGTTTTTAAAGAGTATACTTATTTTTGATTTACAAGACCAAAGTTTTTTATTAAACTATAAAAACAATTATTAATGTTAAATATAAGATTAATTATTATTATTATATTTATATTAGGGAATATGATTTTTGTGTCTAAACATAAACATTTATTAATTGTTTTAATAAGTTTAGAATTTATAGTATTAAGAATTTTTTTTTTAATGCTATTATATCTTATAATAATTAATTATAATTTATATATATTAATGGTATTTTTAGTTTTTTCTGTTTGTGAGGGAGCATTAGGGTTATCTATTTTAGTTTCAATAATTCGAACTCATGGAAATGATTATTTTCAAAGTTTTAATTTAATTTAATGATAAGTTTTTTAATAATAATAATTTTTATAATTCCATTATGTTTAAAAAAAAATATATTTTGATTGGCCCAAATATTAATAATATTTATAATATTTATATTTATAAATTTAACTATTAATATTATAAATTTTTGTAATTTAAGTTATATGTTAGGGTATGATGTAATTTCTTATGGTTTAATTTTATTAAGAATTTGAATTAGAAGATTAATAATTATAGCAAGTGAAAGATTATATAAAAATAAATTTTATTCGAATTTATTTTTATTTAATATTATTTTTTTAATAATAATATTATATATAACTTTTAGAGTAATAAATTTATTTTTATTTTACTTATTTTTTGAAAGAAGATTAATTCCAACTTTAATATTAATTATTGGTTGAGGGTATCAACCTGAACGAATTCAAGCGGGAATATATTTATTATTTTATACTTTATTTGCTTCTTTACCTTTGTTAATAGGAATTTTTTATATTTATAAAAATATAAATTATATGATAATTTATTTTTTAAAGTTTTATGATTATAATTTATTAATATTATATTTATGTTTAATTATAGCCTTTTTAGTGAAAATACCTATATATTTTGTTCATTTATGACTTCCTAAAGCTCATGTAGAAGCTCCAATTTCTGGTTCTATAATTTTAGCTGCAATTATATTAAAATTAGGGGGATACGGACTTTTACGTATTATAATTATTTTACAAAAAATTAATTTGAAAATAAGATTTATTTGGGTAGTAATTAGATTAATTGGGGGGTTTTATATTAGATTAAAATGTTTTTGTCAAATTGATATAAAATCTTTAATTGCTTATTCATCTGTTGCACATATAAGAATTGTAATTGGGGGGATTATAACAATAAATTATTGGGGTTATTTAGGTTCTTATATTTTAATAGTCGGGCATGGACTATGTTCTTCAGGGATATTTTGTTTATCCAATATAAATTATGAACGATTGAATAGTCGAAGATTATTTATTAATAAGGGGATAATAAATTTTATACCTTCAATAAGATTATGATGATTTTTATTAATATCATCTAATATAGCTGCTCCTCCCTCATTAAATTTAATAGGGGAAATTAGATTAATTAATAGATTAGTCAGATGATCTTGATTTAGCATAATTATATTAATGGGTATTTCATTTTTTAGTGCCGGCTATAGATTATATTTATATTCTTATACTCAACATGGGAAATATAATATAGGCGTTTATAGATTTTATACAGGAACATCTCGAGAATATTTAATTTTATTATTACATTGATTACCTTTAAATATTTTAGTGTTAAAAATTGATTATATAATAATTTGATTTTACTTAAATAATTTAAAAAAAATATTGATTTGTGGAGTCAAAAATATGAAAAAATTCATTTTAAGTCATTAATAAATTTAATATTTGTTTTATTAGTTTTTTTTTTTTATTTTTTTTTATGGTAATTAATTTTTTTATAATAATTTATTTTATTATGAATAATATAATTATTTTTTTGGAGTGGGAAATTATTTCTTTTAATTCAATTAATATTATTTTTTCTATTTTATTAGATTGAATATCATTATTATTTATAATATTTGTATCTTTAATTTCTTCTTCTGTAATTTTTTACAGAAGAAGATATATAAGATCTGAATTAAATTTAAATCGTTTTATTATTTTAGTTTTATTGTTTGTATTTTCTATAATTTTATTAATTATTAGACCTAATATAATTAGAATTTTTTTAGGTTGAGATGGTTTAGGATTGGTTTCTTATTGTTTAGTAATTTATTATCAAAATATTAAATCTTATAATGCGGGAATATTAACAGCTTTATCTAATCGAATTGGTGATGTGATAATTTTAATATTAATTTCTTGAATATTAAATTATGGAAGCTGAAATTATATTTTTTATTTAAATTTTATAAGTAATGATTTTTCTATACAGATTATTAGATTATTGTTAATTATTGCAGCTATAACTAAGAGAGCTCAAATTCCTTTTAGTTCTTGATTACCAGCAGCAATAGCAGCCCCAACACCAGTTTCTGCTTTAGTTCATTCTTCTACTTTAGTAACTGCTGGAGTTTATTTATTAATTCGGTTTAATAATGTTTTAGTTGATATATTTTTTTTAAAATTTTTATTATTATTTTCTGGCCTAACTATAATAATAGCTGGAATTTGTGCTAATTACGAGTTTGATTTGAAGAAAATTATTGCTTTATCAACTTTAAGTCAATTAGGTTTAATAATAAGAATTTTAAGAATGGGGTTTTATGATTTGGCTTTTTTTCATTTATTAACTCATGCTATATTTAAAGCTTTATTATTTATATGTGCTGGGGTAATTATTCATATAATAAATAATAATCAAGATATTCGTTTAATGGGGGGGATTAGATTATATATTCCTTTAACTTCTTTATGTATAAATATTTCAAATTTAGCTTTATGTGGAATTCCTTTTTTAGCAGGGTTTTATTCAAAGGATATAATTTTAGAGATGGTAAGAATAAGAAATTTAAATTTATTAATTTTTTATTTATATTATTTTTCTACAGGTTTGACAATGTTTTATACTATTCGGTTATTAATATATTTAATAATTAATGATTATAATTTATTAGCAATTTATAATTTATATGATGAGGATCATATTATATTAAAAAGTATATTTATTTTATTAATAATAAGATTAATTTCTGGTAGATTTTTAAGTTGATTAATTTTTTATTATCCTTATATAATTTATCTACCAATTTGTTTAAAAATAATGGTAATTTATGTGAGAATTATAGGGATAATAATAGGATGGTTAATTAGTAATATAAATATTTATTCTTTAAATAAATTTTTAATATTTTATAATTTAAGAGGATTTTTAACAGTAATATGATTTTTGCCTAATTTATCAACTTATGGTTTAAATTATTATTTTTTAAAATTTGGTCAAATTTTAAGAAAAAATATTGATATAGGATGAAGAGAAATTTATAGAGGTCAAGGTATTTATAAAATTATTAAGTTTTATTCTTTAATTAATATCATTTACCAAATAAATAATTTTAAAATTTATTTATTTAGATTTATTTTATGAATAATAATTTTTATTATTTTAATTATAATTTATTTAAATAGCTTAAAGAGAGTATAATATTGAAGATATTAGGGTGATTATTTAATCTTTAAATATTTATAAAAAAAAATTTTTTTATTTTTACAATGAAAATGTAAAGTTTTATTTAAACTATATAAATAGAAATATTAATGATTTTATTCACTATAAATTAAGTTAGCAGCTTAATTATTATATATTTCTAATTGGAATTAGAAATTCAATTTTATCATTAACAGTGATATACCTCTATTTGGTTTCAATTAATAAATAAGGAGTTATTAACTCTATCTTTTAAGTCGAAATTAAATGCAAATTGCTTCTTATTTAAGATAAATTGATATAATTCAATATTATTTGATTGCAAATCAAATGTTTTAAGTTAAACTATAATCCTTTAATTTGTTCAATTTAATATATTTTGATTTCATTCATGATATAATCCCATCAATAAAATAATAATGAAAAAAAAATTAATTTTAAATCAAATAATGAAATTAACTCTAAAAAAAGTAGGAATTATAGGAAAAATTAAAGCGATTTCTACATCAAAAATTAAAAAGATTACTGTAATTAGAAAAAAATGTAATGAAAATGGGATACGAGATAATGATTTTGGATCAAATCCACACTCAAAGGGGGAACATTTTTCTCGGTCAAGAAAAGATTTTTTTGCAATAATAAATGAAATTGCTATAAAAATATTAGAAATAAAAATTATAATAAAAGATATTATTATTATTAAATTAATTATTTATATTAAAATAAATTAAACTTTTTGATTGGAAGTCAAATATACTAAATATATTATATAAATAATTAATTTCCCCATCAATAAATAGAGATATAAAGGAATAGTCATACTACATCAACAAAATGTCAGTATCATGCAGCTGCTTCAAATCCAAAGTGATGAGTGTTAGAAAAATGATTATTAATATGTCGAATAAAGCAAGTTAATAAAAAGATAGTTCCAATAATAACATGAAGTCCGTGGAATCCAGTAGCTATGAAAAATGTTGATCCATAAATTCTATCTGAAATTGTGAAAGGGGCTTCAATATATTCGTAAGCTTGAAGAATAGTAAAATAAATACCTAATAAAATAGTAATTAATAAACTTTGAGAAGTTTGGGTAAAATTATTTTCTATTAAAGCATGATGAGCCCAAGTTACGGTAATTCCTGATGTAATTAGAATAATGGTATTAAGTAAAGGAATTTGGAATGGGTTAAATGGAACAATTCTTATAGGGGGTCATATAGACCCAATTTCAATATTAGGGGATAAACTACTATGAAAAAATGCTCAAAAAAATGAAATAAAAAAAAAAATTTCTGAAATAATAAATAAGATTATTCCTCATCGAAGTCCTTTAGTTACTAAAATTGTATGTTTACCTTGGTATGTACCTTCTCGGCAAATATCTCGTCATCATTGGTATATTGTTAATAAAATAATAATATACCCTAAAATAAATAAATTTAAGTTAAAATTATGAAATCATTTTACTAGTCCAGTTACTAAAGTTATTACTCCGATAGCTCCAGTTAAAGGTCAAGGGCTATAATCTACTAAATGATAAGGATGATTATGATTGAGAGTCATTATAAATTAATTAGTTTCGCTAGAATAAAGAGTTCTTAAAATAGTAATAACATAAGATTGAATAATTGCTACAGCAGATTCTAAAATTAATAAAAGAATTTGGATAATAATTAAAATAATTAATAAATATATAGGTATATTTGTACCAGTATTTCTTAATAAAGTTAATAGTAAATGTCCAGCAATTATATTAGCTGTTAATCGAACAGCTAAAGTTCCTGGGCGAATAATATTTCTAATTGTTTCAATTAATACTATAAAAGGTATTAAAATAGTTGGGGTTCCCTGAGGAATTATATGAATAAATATGTGTTGTGTATTATTAATTCACCCATAAATTATGAATCTTAATCATAGGGTTAAAGATAATGATAGAGAAATATTTAAATGGCTAGTACTTGTAAAAATATAAGGAAATAGACCTAAAAAATTATTAAATAAAATAAAAAAAAATAATGAAATAAAAATAAAAGTTGATCCATTATAACTATTAGGTCCTAAAAGAGTTTTAAATTCTTCGTGTAATTTGGAAGAAATAAAATTTCATAAAATAAAATGACGATTAGGGATTAATCAAAAAGAATAAGGAATAAATATTAATCCAATAAAGGTTCTAATTCAATTAATTGATAAATTAAAAATATTAGTTGAGGGATCAAAAATTGAAAATAAATTATTTATCATTTTCAGTAAAGATTATTTTTAAAAATTTTTTTATTAATATTATTATTACTATAATTAATATTTTTATAGTTAAAAATAAAATAATTTATAATATTAAAAATAATAAAAATTATGATAAAAAAAATTAAGGAAAAAATTCAATTAATAGGTATTATTTGGGGAATAAAAGAATATTACTAAAGTAATAATTTAAATTTGACATATTTATGTTATGAATTAACTAATTCTTTCATTAGAAGTAATTGCTAATTTACTATAAAATGGTTTAAGAGACCAGTACTTGCTTTCAGTCATCTAATGATGAATAATTATTAATTCAATTAATAAAATTTTTAATTGAAATTCTTTCAATTACAATAGGTATAAAACTATGATTAGCTCCACAAATTTCAGAACATTGTCCATAAAAAATGCCAGGTCGATTAATAAAAAATCTTGTTTGATTTAGGCGTCCTGGATTAGCATCAACTTTTACTCTTAAAGAGGGAATAGTTCATGAATGAATAACATCAGTTGCTGTAATTAAAATACGAATTTGATTATTTATAGGTAAAATAATACGGTTATCTACATCTAGCAGGCGAAAATTTGCTAAATTATCAGTTATTTGAATTATATATGAATTAAATTCAATATTATTAAAATCTGAATATTCATAACTTCAGTATCATTGATGTCCGATAGATTTTAAAGTAATTAAAGGATTATTAAGTTCGTCTAAAAGATATAAAAGTCGTAAAGAAGGTAAAGCAATAAAAATAAGAGTAATTGCCGGTAAAATAGTTCAAATTAATTCAATTATTTGTTCTTCTAAAAGAAATCGATTAATATATTTATTAAAAAATAAACTAACTATTAAATAAGATACCAAAATTGTAATTATAATTAAAATAATTAAGGTATGATCATGGAAAAAAATAATTTGTTCTATTAAAGGAGAAGCTCTATTTTGGTAATTAAGATTAGATCATGTTGCCATATTCTAAAAAAAGGATAATCCTTTATAAATGGGGCTTAAATCCATTACATATAATCTGCCATATTAGAAATTTCTTAAAATAGGTAATTCATTATATGAATGTTCAGCGGGAGGTAAATTTTGGTATCATTCAATAGATGAAGATATATTTAATGAAAAAAGAATTAATCGTTGATTAATTATTGATTCTCAAATAATAAGTATTATTATAATTATTGAGAATAAAGAAATATAAGAACCAAAAGATGAAATAATATTTCATGAAATAAAGCTATCAGGATAATCTGAATAACGACGAGGCATTCCAGCTAAACCTAAAAAATGTTGAGGGAAAAAAGTTAAATTAACCCCAATAAATATAGATAAAAATTGAATTTTTAATAAGTATGGGTTTATAGATAATCCTGTGAATAAAGAGTATCAATGAATAAATCCTCCGAAAATAGCAAATACAGCTCCTATAGATAATACATAATGAAAATGTGCGACAACATAATAAGTATCGTGGAGAGTAATATCAATTGAAGAATTAGCTAATACAACTCCTGTTAACCCCCCTACTGTAAATAAAAAAATAAATCCTAATCTTCAAAGTATAGAAGGACTATAATTAATTTGTGTTCCGTGAAGAGTAGCAAGTCAGCTAAAAATTTTAATTCCTGTTGGTACAGCAATAATTATAGTAGCTGAAGTAAAATAGGCACGTGTATCAATATCTATTCCAACAGTAAATATATGATGAGCTCATACAATAAATCCTAAAAGACCAATTGCCATTATAGCATAAATTATTCCTAAATGCCCAAAAGTTTCCTTTTTACCTCTTTCTTGAGAAATTATATGAGAAATTATCCCGAATCCAGGTAAAATTAAAATATAAACTTCTGGATGACCAAAAAATCAAAATAAATGTTGGTAAAGAATTGGGTCTCCTCCTCCAGCAGGATCAAAAAATGATGTATTTAAGTTACGGTCAGTTAAAAGTATAGTAATAGCTCCTGCTAATACAGGTAAAGATAATAATAATAAAAGAGCGGTAATACCCACTGATCAGACAAATAATGGTATTTGATCAAATGATATACTATTAATTCGTATGTTAATAATAGTTGTAATAAAATTAATTGCTCCTAAAATTGATGAAATACCTGCTAAATGAAGAGAAAAAATAGCTAAGTCAACAGAAGATCCTCCATGAGCAATATTAGATGAAAGTGGGGGGTAAACTGTTCATCCTGTTCCAGCTCCATTTTCGATAATTCTACTAGAAATAAGGAGAATTAAAGATGGGGGAAGAAGCCAAAATCTTATGTTATTTATTCGGGGGAAAGCTATATCTGGAGCTCCTAATATTAAAGGGACTAATCAATTTCCAAACCCTCCAATTATAATAGGTATAACTATAAAAAAAATTATGATAAAAGCATGAGCAGTTACAATAGTATTATAGATTTGATCATCTCCAATTAATGAACCTGGATTACCTAATTCAGTACGAATTAATAAACTAAGGGATGTACCAACTATTCCTGCTCAAATTCCAAAAATAAAATATAAAGTACCAATATCTTTATGATTTGTTGAAAAAAGTCATTTTCGCAAAATAAAATGGCTGAATTATAAGCGATAAATTGTAAATTTATTAACGAGAAATATTCTCTTTTATTATAAAAATTAGTCTTATATTCAAGGATGATATAAAATTGCAAATTTTAGGGTGTAATAATTACTAAGGCTTAAAGAAATTTCTTTATAAATAATTTTGAAGATTATTAGTTTATATTTAACTTAAAACCTTAAAAAAAAAAAGTTCTAATGATTATGCCCAATAAAGATATAAAATTAAAAAAATAAATTAAAATTAAATAATTATTTTTAATAAAAATTTTAAATCATTTTAATTTAAAAGAAAAAAATAATAAAGAAGAATAAATAATACGAATATAAACATATAATAAAATTAAACTTGATATAATAAATATAAAAGAAATAATAAAAAAATTATTATTTAATAAATAACTAATAACAAGTCATTTAGGGAAAAATCCTAAAAATGGGGGTAAACCTCCTAAAGAGAGAAAATTAATTATAATAGAAATTTTAATGAAAAAATTTATATTAAAAAAAAATAATTGATTAATAAAAAAAATATTAATAATATAAAATAAAAAACATATAATTAGTGTAAAAGTTGAATATAAAATAAAATAAATTAATCATAAATTTTCACTAATAGTTATAGATGAAATTATTCAACCTAAATTATTAATTGAAGAAAAAGCTATTAATTTTCGTAAAGAAGTTTGGTTAAATCTTCCAATAGCCCCAATTAAAACATTAAAAATTATAATAAAATATAGAAAATTTAAATTAAAATAATAAGATAAAAGAATTATTGGTGTAATTTTTTGTCAAGTTATTAAAATAAAACAATTAAACCATGAAAGACCTTCTATAATATTAGGAAATCAAAAATGAAATGGAATTGACCCTATCTTTATAAGTAAAGAAGAATTAATAATAATAGAAAAAAAATTATAAAAAAAAAAATTTTTTATTAAGAATAATCTTAATAAAATTGAAAATAAAAAATTAATTGAGGCAATTGATTGAGTAAGAAAATATTTAAGGGAAGCTTCTGAATTTAAAAGATTATTGGGGGTTGAAATAAGGGGGATAAATCTTAATAAATTAATTTCTAATCCAATTCAACATCCTAATCATGAATTGGATGAAATAGAAATTATTGTTCTAAAAAATAAAATAAATAAAAAAAATATTTTATTAGAATTAGTTATTAAAATAATAAAAAATAAGAATTAAATTATTCTAAAATGAAATTTATTCACATTATAAAATTATATTTTAGTGTAGGATGCACATTAATTTTTGAAATTATTAGGTATAGTTTAATTCTATAAGATATAATAAAGGTAAAAAAAAATTACATAATTTATTCTATCAGAATAATCCTTTAATCAGGCACTTTATTAATTTAAAAAAAAGGGATTTCCTATATATTTGAGGTATGAACTCAAAAGCTTTTATTAGCTTATTTTTAA